TTTTTCGAATGAGCCGAGCCACTAGGATGAAACTAAAAGAGTTCCGCATTATGAACTATGTACCGCGCACATCACTTAGATGGGCTATAGAAAGTAACATAGGAGGAAATGAAGAAATAGAATATGAAAAAAATATAGAAGGAAATGAAAGAGGATCATATTCTATTTGTACTGTATCTGAAATGAACTTTGGCTATTCCCATCCCTCAACTCCTCTAGACTATACTTTTTCTCTTTCAACTAACTAATTTAGCCTTTCGAATATGTATAAAGTATTAACGTTTTTTTTTGAACAAAAGGAGACACAGTATGGACAAATAAAAAAACAAGAGGAAACAAAATGGAATTCTTTTGTATACTTTATATACATATGATATATATAAGGGGTATATCTCCGACATTTAGATGGATAAATATGTATCATGATTTATACTATTAATGAATATGTATGTCGACCCATATCAATTAATTTTTAGAATATATACTCATACAAATTACTCATGTGCCAGGAACCAGATTTGAACTGGTGACACGAGGATTTTCAGTCCTCTGCTCTACCAGCTGAGCTATCCCGACCATTCACGACGCATCATCCTCATTTTATTTTAATATAGGACTTGGGTCTATGTCAATTAGTCAATTAGAAAAACGAAAAAGTATTACAAAGTATTATACAGGATCTAATAGAATTTCTTGGATCTTCAAAAAAAAATTTTCAAAGTTTCAGTACAGTACAAGTAATGATATGTATTGTTAATTATTCAAATTTAATGGATTCCTTGCTCAAATCATTTGTACTGTACGCGTATCATTATCATATATATCACACACAAGTCTTGTGATAAGAAAAAAATTTTCGCTCAGATCCATTTGTGAAAGAAAAGAGTAGAATGAGAATGAATGATAAATATAACGAATTTTGATTTGAATCGCTAACAAAATGATAAAATGAAAATAAATAATTAGGGAGTCAACCGGGTCGTTTTGGGGATAGAGGGACTTGAACCCTCACGATTTCTAAAGTCGACGGATTTTCCTCTTACTATAAATTTCATTGTTGTCGATATTAACATGTATAATGGGACTCTATCTTTATTCTCGTCCGATTAATCAATTATTAAAAAGATCTATCAGACTACGGTGGAGTGAATGGTTTGATCAATGAATATTCGATTCTTTTTTCAATTTTGAATCGATTCACAACAAGTCTTTCATTTTTCATATAAATATAAAAAAATACAGATTTGGGTCGTCATTAATCATTTTTAGATAGTATTTCAGTACTATACGTATGTATATAGGTTTATCCTTCATCCTTTCTGAAGTTTCGATGGAAGGATTCCTTTACTAACACAATGCAGCCAACTCCATTTGTTAGAACAGCTTCCATTGAGTCTCTGCACCTATCCTTTTTTATTTTCGGTTTATGAAACCCTTGTTTATTTTCATAAAACAGGATTTGGCTCAGGATTGCCCATTTTTAATTCCAGGGTTTCTCTGAATTTGAAAGTTCTCACTTGGTAGGTTTCCATACCAAGGCTCAATCCAATTAAGTCCGTAGCGTCTACCAATTTCGCCATATCCCCTCTTTTTTTTGATGTGATTAAGATCGCATCATGATGCCGCCCCCCCCCTTTTCTTTCATTTCTATTATGCTGGACCGGTTGAATTCATTAGATACCGGTTCCTATATTGAAAAGTGTTTTCTACTATTTGATTTCTTGTATATTTTCTTTCATCTCTATCGGAGACCCGTATTTGGTCCAATCAGAAATGATTCTATCATTTCTATATCATCAATTCAATATAGATCGCATAACATATATATTATAGTATAATATATATTTATTATACTTATATATGCCCCTATTTCTACCGTTTTTAGCGTGCAATTTTAAATACTTGAACGGTCGATTCTTTTTTTTTTTTTTTTTCGTCTTAGCTTTCACCTTTCCGAATGAAACCAGAGGAGTGTTTCATTATGATCTGGATTGCGCTTTTATCTTTCATGTTATTCTTAGGGCAGGCCTTCTATAACATTATAACATAACAAAAAAACAACATTATAACATAACAAAAAAACGAAAAGGAAGATTTGAGTATTATTAATTTTAAATTAAATTAATAGCCATAACTAAAACTAATAAAATGGCTATAACTAACCATTCCGTTAATTTAGAATTAGAAGAGAATTCAAAATAAAATTATTTATTAATTAAATATGAAATTATTTCGAATTATATATAATAAATAATAATATTATAAGATTGTAATATACAAGAAATATAGAAATAGAATAAGATTCTAAACTTAATTACTTTACTCGATTTTATTTAAAATGAAATATTAAAATATATTTTCAAATTAAAATGAAATATATATATTTCTATATATAAAATATATATGAAATATAATAAAATTATGTAATAAAAAATAGTAAACATAGAATAGTAAAAAAAATCTTACCATCTAATTAAGCTAATTAAGATATTTATTATTGATAAACATATATTTGAGAAATAGATCAAAATTTTATATCGCGATATTTAATAATATCGCTATATTAATAGGTATGTTCTATAATATTCAAATATCCAATATGTTTGGAAATTATAAAATTCTATTTTCTATTCTTCCTTATTTTTGATATTTCTATTTTTCTATATATCATATTTCTTATGAATTTCTATTTTTCTATATATCATATTTCTTATGAAATAGCTAAGAATGAACAGTTAATATCTCAGTAGTTTACTAAATTAGTATACGTGTACAATTTATGTTATGTGAGCCCGCTTAGCTCAGAGGTTAGAGCATCGCATTTGTAATGCGATGGTCATCGGTTCGATTCCGATAGCCGGCTTTTCTCCGTTTGTTTGATTTTTTATTTTTTACATAATTGATAATGTGAAATCAAAGCGAAAAACTTCTTTCCCTTTTCCCAAGGGTCACCCTATCATCTCGTAGGAACTTCCAATTATGAATAAAAATGGGATTGGAGGAGTTCGGTCTCTGTAGAACAAATCAATCAAGAAAAGAACCCTGAATTTTTTTTATTATTATTTTAAATTTTTTTTATTTATATAATACAATTATTTATATACAATAAGGTCCGGATATTGATACAATTCCTCTAATTATTCTTTGTAATACAATACTTCAGTAAATTTCGATTAATTTATCATATTTTAGTTTAGTTTTAATTTTGTTTTATGAAATTTCATAAAAAATAAGGAGTCTTTATGTCACGTTACAGAGGGCCTCGTTTCAAAAAAATCCGTCGTCTGGGGGCTTTACCGGGACTAACTAGTAAAAAGCCTAGAGCCGGAAGCGATCTTAGAAACCAATCGCGCCCCGGAAAAAAATCTCAATATCGTATTCGTTTAGAAGAAAAACAAAAATTGCGCTTTCATTATGGTCTTACAGAACAACAATTACTTAAATACGTTCGTATCGCCGGAAAAGCCAAAGGATCAACAGGTCAGGTTTTACTACAATTACTTGAAATGCGTTTGGATAACATCCTTTTTCGATTGGGTATGGCTTCGACTATTCCTCAAGCCCGCCAATTAGTTAACCATAGACATATTTTAGTTAATGGTCGTATAGTAGATATACCAAGTTATCGCTGTAAACCCCGAGATATTATTACAGTGAGGGATGAGCAAAAATCTAGGGCTCTGATTCAAAATTATCTTGATTCATCCCCCCGCGAGGAGTTGCCAAACCATTTGACTCTTCACCCATTCCAATATGAAGGATTCGTCAATCAAATAATAGATAGTAAATGGGTCGGTTTGAAAATAAATGAATTGCTAGTTGTAGAATATTACTCTCGTCAGACTTAACCCCAACTAAAATAACAAAGGTTCGGACAATTTTGACCTCTCCATTTTGGCTTAAGTAAAGGGACCCGGGGTAAGTAAGGTAAGGGGTTTGATCTGGGGATTTTGATCTCATTCATGTATCATAGATCGGTAGGGGATTTTCATTCCTTGTCCATTTTGCCCAGTATTTTTCGTACCACAGAAGATTTGGATTAGGAATACATAATCGATATCAAAGAAAGGTCTAACTGTTGGAGTATACATTCTTATTTGATGCATTGCAGTCAGTAACATTGGTGAATTAGGTGAAGAGTACGGAAAGAGAGGGATTCGAACCCTCGGTAAACAAAAGTCTACATAGCAGTTCCAATGCTACGCCTTGAACCACTCGGCCACCTCTCCTACATAATGATTATGGCCAAAAAACCGAGTTAATAGTGAGTCATTCATATTATTTTGGATAGGTATCTACATTGAATTAAAATTATTAAAAAATTGAACTCTAAAAATAGAAAACTTTTCATCAAAGACAAATCCTTCCGCATAAATCTTTTTTGTGAAAAATTGTAAAATAAAGATATATCTATTCATGTTTGCGAAGATGGGGTTTCCGCCCTTTCTAATATTTATACCGGATTTAATCTCTCAATTGAAACGAATTCAACGATTGATCCATTTTTTTAGACTGTGTTTAATGGATATCTTTAGATCATTATTCAATTTTCATAAAAATTCTAAAATGCCTTTCCAGTTTTAGATTTTTCAACAACAACTCCTTACTCCAACTTCTTAACCCATAGATTGATTTCAAATTCATGAACCGTCCCCCGGATTTTTTTTTTTTATTGATTCCTGTCAAAACGAAACAATTTGAGTATGAGTAAAAGGTCTTCCTTTTTATTTTAATGAATCCGTTTTTATGTTATTTCGTACTGTACAATTCCTTTGTTTGTGGGATCATTTTCTCACGAAATGAAATTAAAATAAATTATAGAATGGATTAATACACCTATGTCTAGATCTGGGATAAATGGAAATTTTATTGATAAAACCTTTTCAATTGTAGCCAATATCTTATTACGAATAATTCCGACAACTTCGGGAGAAAAAGAGGCATTCACCTATTACAGAGATGGTGCGATTTGATTATTTTTTTATTTATTTTCTTTTCTA